GATGACTTTCGTCGTGAAAGTTTTTGGATGTTTTTATATGATATCCTCGATTTCTCTCGATTTGTAATTCAATACAAAAATGAATTGGTTCTGTTAGTGTAGCTATATGCTGTGTGTTATCAACGATTTCCACAGAAGTTGGTAAGATAATATCTTGAGCTGTTACACATCCAGGACCCTGGAAACAAATGGACGCGTTGCTAGTTCCATACAGATTACTTCTCAATACAATTTCTTTCAAATTCATTAAAATCTCATGTACTGATTCTTGAATACCCACTATCGTAGAATATTCATGTGGTATTTTTTCAAATCTTGCTCGGGTGATGCATGTTCCTTCTATTTCCCCCAGCAAAGCTCTTCGTATTGCAATGCCTATTGTATCGGCTTGTCCTTTCTTAAGTGGAGACAGAATAAAGCGTCCATAATAAAGACGCTTACTATCTGCTCTTGATTCAACACACTTCCACCGTAGTGTCCGAGTAGATACTCTTACTTTCTCTCGAACCATATTAATATTATTTGATCAGATCATTGAATTGTTTATTTCTCTTGAAATCTATTTCATTTTGATTTCTATACACGTCTTTTCTTAGGGGGCCTACATCCATTATGGGGCATAGGGGTTACATCACGTACAAAACTTAATGGTATACCACTTCTTCGAATAGCTCGTAATGCTGCATCCCTACCGAGACCGGGACCTTTGATCATCACTTCTGCTCGTTGCATACCTTGATCTATGACTGTACGAATAGCCTTTCCTGCTGCGGTTTGAGCAGCAAATGGAGTCCCTCTTCTTGTACCTTTGAATCCACAAGTACCGGCGGAGGCCCAAGAGATTACCCGACCTCGGACATCTGTAATAGTCACAATGGTATTGTTGAAACTTGCTTGAACATGAATAACGCCCTTTGGTATTCGGCGTATATTCTTACGTGACCCAATCCGGGCATTTCTCCGCGAACCAGTTCTTGGTATAGATTTTGCCATACTTTACTTTATCATCTTATAATGAGAAATTTGAGGTATATGGATATATCCATTTCATGTCAAAACCAGATCCAATTTTTGTATTGGTTACTTTATGTTTGTTATAGAGTCCATTTTCAAAAGATTATCCTTGTCTTTGTTTATGTCTCGGATTGGAACAAATTACTAGAATTCGTCCTCTCCTACGGATCAATCGACATTTATCACAAATTTTACGAACGGAAGCTCTTATTTTCATAGTTGTCATTCCTAAACTGAATTCTGAGTATACTTATTGGATTATTGGAAGAAAATAAATTTCTTGAACTTTGAAACCCCAACCTCGAATTGTATTCTCATCAAAGAAATGCTGATGGTTAAAAAAAAAAAAGCACCTAAGCATTCGAATCCTTGTTATTATGAATTAGGAATCCATTTTTTGTTCTTTTCAGTTTAGTTAAAACCTCGCGAAATATCAAATAATGTTAAGAGTAATTAACATGTCTTTTTTTCTTTTGACAAATAGTCAAGTCTATTTTGGTGACAATTCAGATATTAAGAAGGATTACCATATATAACACAAAATTTCTCCCCCAATTCCTTCCAGTCGAGCCTCTCGGTCTGTCATTATCCCTTGAGAAGTAGAAAGAATTACAATTCCCATCCCGCCTAAAATTCTAGGAATTCGTTGATAGTTAGAATAGATTCGTAGACCAGGCCTACTGATCCGTTTTAAATTTAAAATAGTTGGATACATTCCTTTTCTATTCCTTCTATGTCGGAGGGTTACAACCAAAAAAGATTTGTTGTTTTCCTGATGTTTTCTCACGTTTTCAAGAAACCCCTCTCGTAAAAGCATTTTTACAACGTTTTCCGTGATGTTAGTAGATTCTATTTGAACCATCCCTTTTCTATTCATGTCAGCATTTCGTATAGAGGTTATTACGTCAGCAATAGTGTCTCTACCCATGATCAATTTTAATTTTTGTTGCCTCCACGTTTTTGATCTAATCAACATGCTTTTTTTACTTTTTATGTAATAAAAAAAAATATTCAATAACTCAATAACCATAAGACTTTTTAAAAATGTTTAAAATCAAATTCTTAAATAAGATAAACATTCAAATTTATTTATTTATTTCAAATATTTGAAATAAATAAATAGATACGCGTCAGATAAAATCTGATTCACTTTATCTATTTCAGTCAATAACTAAGTAGACGAGTAGGACTCTACTCTATTAAGTCGGATGTGATACTATAATACTTCAGGTGATAATGAAATTATTTTAGTGAAATTTAACTCTCTCAATTCTCGGGCAATCGCGCCGAAAACGCGAGTTCCCTTTGGATTTCCTTCTTGATCAATAACAACTGCTGCATTGTCATCATATCGTATTATCATGCCATTGTTTCGTTTAAGTTCTTTACAAGTACGAACAATTACAGCTCTGATCACTTCTGATCTTTCTAGAGATGTGTTTGGTAATGCATCCGTAATCACAGCGACAATAATGTCGCCAATATGAGCATATTGGCGATTACTAGCTCCTATGATTCGAATACACATCAATTTTCGAGCCCCGCTGTTATCCGCGACATTCAAATGGGTTTGAGCTTGAATCATATCATTTTTGTTTTGAATCTGTTCTTTCAATGCAAAGAGAAAATCGAAGTAAAAAAAAAAAGAAATATTCTTGTTCAAATTCAAAATAAAAGAAACCCACAATTGTTTTTTTATCCCGAAGACTTTTTTCCGTCGGTCTACTTGTCTAACCTGACATAATAAATTGAGTTCGTATAGGCATTTTGGACGCCGCTATTGAAATCGCCTTTCTGGCTATATTTTCGCCAACTTCACCCATTTCATAAAGTATTCTACCTGGTTTAACGACAGCTACCCAATATTCGGGGGATCCCTTCCCCGAACCCATACGGGTTTCCGTAGGTCTTAACGTAACGGGTTTGTCCGGAAATATACATACCCAAATTTTTCCACCACGGCGCACATTTCGAGTCATTGCCCGCCGACCTGCTTCTATTTGTCTAGATGTAATCCAAGCGGGCTCAAGTGCCTGAAGAGCATATTTACCGAAAGAAATATGGCTTCCGCGAGAAGATATCCCTTTCATTCTTCCTCTATGTTGTTTACGAAATCTGGTTCTTTTGGGGTTATAGTGGATAGTTCTTTCTCAATATCATCTCTACTACAGAAACGGACATGAGAGTTTCTCCTCATCCGGCTCCTCGCGAACGAAACGATTCCAATTTTCTAATTTTCGTAAAATATCCTGTCCTGAATCCTGGATTTTTTAAGATTTCAATTAATCTACTAAAAAACTTCGCGGGCGAATATTGCCTTTTTCAAATCTATTTCAGCTGTAGGATTCGTTCATGCCTTTGGGGAATAAATGAATTGATTCCTGGTTCGTTTCGCCATCCCACCCAATGAGTTATTAAGATTCGTTTTTCGATGGAATCCCCCGTATTCGTGGGTTCTTTCGTTCCCATTGCCTCTCAATTCATGGTTAGGTTTGAATTCTACAACGGAGCCCCCCGCAGAAGATTTTTTCTTGAGTCAATCTTCTCAGTCTTTATTGGCTCGGGGCTCTTGATTATTTTTTAGTTTTCTATGAACGACCTGATTCACCCATAACTAGATCAATCCGTATTGATGCTTTATTACATTGCCTTATTTGATTTGTGTTTTTCTGAGAAGACTCATAAACCTTACATACATATTGGAATTCTATATCATTCAATTTTTTTTTCTAGCTTTCTATCAACCTTCCTTTTATCTGTATACTTTATTTTTTATCAAAATTCGATTGGTTTTCTTTTCGATGCAATAGAAGAAATCTGGCAGTTGCTACAAGTATATGATCAATATATCATATTTTGACTGCTTTTTGGTACCCAGATAATGCAAAGCGATGGGTTGGTTATTAGTTCTATAGTAATGAGTTCATAGTAAAGGTCGGTTCCTTTTTTGAATCCTATCTTCTCAAAAAAACTAACGAGTCACACACTAAGCATAGCAATTCTATACAATTCTATAAAATAATTAATCATTTTTTTATGCAACCCGATAGAAATTAAGAAGTGTCATTAAAAAAAATTAAGAAATAAAAAAAAAAGACTGAAAGCAAAGAGTTTGTTGTTTTTTATTTTTTTTTTGCATATGGATATCGCATAAAGAAGAAAGACAAGTAACGTATTCTTATTAATCCTCTAGAAATATCCAAATTTTGATGCCTAATACCCCATAGATCGTTCGGACTGTATAGAAACAATAATCAATTTTAGCCCGAATGGTTTGTAGAGGAACCCTACCTTCTCTGATCCATTCGACACGTGCTATTTCTTTTCCATCGAGGCGTCCTGCAATTTGGACTTGAATTCCTTTTGTATCCGCCTGTTCGGTTAATTCTATTGCTTTTTTCATTGCTTTTCGAAACGAAACTCGATTCTTTAATTGCCCCGCTATAAATTCTCCAAGAATATTAGGTTGTCCATAAGGGCTTGGAATTCTTGTCACAGTAATGTTGAGTTTTTGGTTCAAACAGTTCAATTCTTTTTGTATATTCCTCTGCAATTCTTCAACTCTTCGGGTTCCACCATCTAGTAATAACTTAGGGAATCCCATATAGATTATGACTTGAATCAGATCAATTCTTTTTCGAATTTCTATGCGTGCAATTCCTTCGACACCATAGGATATTCTCATATTTTTTTGTATATAATTTTTGATACACTGTCGTATTTTTTGATCTTCTTGCAGACCTAGGGAATAATTCTTTGGGTGTGCAAACCAAACAGAATGATGACTTTGGGTTGTACCAAGTCTGAAACCGAGTGGATTTATTTTTTGTCCCATACCCCCCCACTATTATACATAGAATAATCCGTCATATCTTCGTCCTTCTTTTTTTTTTCATTCATCTTTTGAGATATTCTTTAGTTCTGTCATACTCATACTCATCATACCAAGACGTATCTTGCAACACAATTTTTATATGGCAAGCGGT